ACAACTAATGAACTGAGAGGATAGGATAAATAATTAGGGGATCAAATGGGCCTTTTTGGGGATAGAGGGACTTGAACCCTCACGATTTTTAAAGTCGACGGATTTTCCTCTTACTATAAATTTCATTGTAGTCGATATTGACATGTAGAATGGGACTCTATCTTTATTCTCGTCCAATTAATCAATTCTTTTCTTTCAGATTTTGATGGAAAAAATTTGATCAATGAATATTCGATATCTTTTTTCAACTTAGAATTGATTCATTGGAGAGAGTATTTCAGTGCGAATACGTTTATCCTTTATGGAGTTTTGATAGAAGGATTCCTTTACTAACGCAACGCAGCCAACTCCATTTGTTAGAACAGCTTCCATTGAGTCTCTGCACCTATCCTATCTTTTTTATTATCGCTTGTTTGTTTTGATAAAACCGGATTTGGCTCAGGATTGCCCATTTTTAATTCCAGGGTTTCTCTGAATTTGAAAGTTATCACTCGGTAGGTTTCCATACCAAGGCTCAATCCAATTAAGTCCGTAGCGTCTACCAATTTCGCCATATCCCCCTTTTTACTTTGTAATGTAATTAGGATATCATTATCCTAACATTTTGCTTTTTCTTTCAGTTATATTATAATCGGACTATTGAATTCATCAATTCAATACACAATCAATATACAATATTGATCCATACATATATAGTATACTAAATACTATTAGTATTTTCTAGTATACTATATATGTATACTAAATACTATTAGTATTTTCTAATATATATACTCCTTTTATGCCTAATAGTATAATTCTACGTATATATATATATTTATATATATTTGACATATATTTTTCTCAATTTATTTCGTTTTTAGCGTGCAATTTTGAATACTTTAACGATCGATTCTTTTGATTTTGTCTTAGCTCTTATCTTTCCGAACGAAAATAACTAAAAGGAAATTTAATTACTAATTGAAATAAATTAGCAGAGTCGATTTAAAATTCTAAATGTCTATAAATAGAAAATCAAAAATTGAAACTAATTTATATAAATTAGTTTGTGTCAATTATGTAATAAAAATGTAATCAAATTAATAGTTTATTTTAACAAATTAATAGTTTATTTTAATAGGAATAAAATATTTTATTACTAAAAGAAATAGAATTAGATTTGTAACTATATAAAAAAAATTAAAAAAAAAAATCTTACTAGTTAATTAAGATATTGATTATTGATAATCATATATTTGATAAGATCAATAGATCAAATTCTATATTGATATATTAATTGTTATGTGAAGAGTTAAGAATGACGAGTTAATAGCTAAGATTCCTGTAGTTTACTAAATTCCTATGTGTGTACAATTTATATTATATTATGTGAGCCCTCTTAGCTCAGAGGTTAGAGCATCGCATTTGTAATGCGATGGTCATCGGTTCGACTCCGATAGCGGGCTTTTCTCCATCTGTTTGATTTTTCTTTTTTCCATAGTTGAAAATGTGAAATCAAAGAAATTTAAAAGGCTTCTTCTCCTTTTCCCAAATGGCACCCTTCTATTTTCTCCTAAGAACTTCAAAAAAAAAAATTGGAGGAGTTTAGACTAAATCAATCAAGAAAAGAACCTTTACTTTCTTTGATGTTTATATTCTTATTATATTAATATAATATTTATATTCTTATTATATTAATATAATAAGAATATTTTTTAAGAGTTTTTAGTATTTACTAGTTTTAAATTAATTAAGTTTTATATTATATAAAATATTCTATTTAATATTAATACGATAAATTAGATATATTATATAATATATTAAGGCCGGGATATTGATACAATTCATCTAATTATTCTTTCGAATTATTCTTTGTAGTACAATATTTCAATAAATTTCAATCAATTTTTTATTGAATTTAAAATTTATATTGTATTTTAAATTTTTCTATTTATCCTTTAGTTTAATTTCATATTTCATTTAGATTAATGCAACTTCATAAGGAGTCTTTATGTCGCGTTACAGAGGGCCTCGTTTCAAAAAAATACGTCGTCTGGGGGCTTTACCGGGACTAACTACTAAAAAGCCTAGAGCTGGAAACGATTTTAGAAACCAATTACGCCCCGGTAAAAAATCTCAATATCGTATTCGTTTAGAAGAAAAACAAAAATTACGTTTTCATTATGGTCTTACAGAACAACAATTACTTAAATACATTCATATCGCCGGAAAAGCAAAAGGGTCAACAGGTCAAGTTTTACTACAATTGCTTGAAATGCGGTTGGATAACATCCTTTTTCGATTAGGTCTAACTTCGACTATTCCTCAAGCCCGCCAATTGGTTAACCATAGACATATTTTAGTTAATGGTGGTATAGTAGATATACCAAGTTATCGCTGCAAACCCCGCGATATTATTACAGTGAGAGATGAACAAAAATCTAAGTCTCTGGTTCAAAATTATCTTGATTCATCCTCCCGTCAGGAATTGCCAAAACATTTGACCCTTCACCCATTCCAATATAAAGGATCAGTCAATGAAATACTAGATAGTAAATGGGTCGGTTTGAAAATAAATGAATTGTTAGTTGTAGAATATTATTCTCGTCAGACTTAAACCTAACTAAAATAATAAGGATTTGGACAATTTTATCCTCCCATATAAAGAGTTTCGAAGTAAGGGATTTTATCCGAGGATTTTTTCCCATTCATCTATCATAGACATAGATTGATAGTGAGTTTTTAATTCCTTGTCCAATTTTTTCTAAAATTTTCCATATTACAGAAATTGGGATTAGGAATAGCGAAACCATATCAAAGAAAGCCCTAACTGTTGGAATACTGGTGTCCTTTGTTTGAGATATTGCGGTCAATAACATTAACGTTGGTGAATTAGGGGACGGGGGCGGAAAGAGAGGGATTCGAACCCTCGGTAAACAAAAGCCTACATAGCAGTTCCAATGCTACGCCTTGAACCACTCGGCCATCTCTCCTACATAATGAGATAATGAGAAAATTGATAATAAATCGAGTGAATAATTTGGATTTTTGGATAAATGCGTACACTCTATTTTAACTAAAAAAAATAGAAAAAACTTTGACAAATCTTAGTCGAGGCTGGGGAAATGAGATAATTTTGTGAGACAAACTGTTAAAAACAAGAAAAAAATGTATCTATTCATGTTTACGAAAACGGTACTTCCAATTTTCTTTTGGAATTTTTATACCGGATTAAATCAATTAATTGGAACAACTCCACGGATTGATCATTTTTTTTAGACTATCTTTAACGGCTCCCTTTAGATAATCGTTTTATTTAGTTTAGACCATTATTTTCATAAATATTCGAAAATTACTTTCAAATTTTAGATCTTTGAACAAGAACCACTTATCCTAACTTCTTATCCCATAGATTTATTCCAACTTCATGCTTCATGAAAGGCCCCCAGAATTTTTATATTTGATTTTATAGCGTATTACTACCCGTTATATACACCACACAAAATGAATGATTAGTCTATTTTCATCCATCATAGAGCGATTATTCAACTCTTTTTCCTCTTTGGATCAAAATTGACTCAAAACTTCTCGAATTTTCCTACAGCTTCGAATAAATTCGTTGAGTCTTGAATTTTTATGAAATCCGAATATTTTCCGATATTCTTAATACAACTATATTTACATTTGGATGAAATCTAATCATCTTCAACTATTTATTAGTTTTTATTGATTCCTGCAAAAAAAGAAACAATTTGAGTAGAAGTTTCATTTTAATGAGTCTGTTTTTATGTTATTTCGTACTGTCAAATTCCCTTGGTTGTGGGATTATTTTCTCACGAAGGTGATTAAAAGAAATTATAGCATGAATTTCTGCCTATGTCTAGATCTCGAATAACTGGAAATTTTATTGATAAGACCTTTTCGATTGTAGCCAATATCTTATTACGAATAATTCCGACAACTTCGGGGGAGAAAGAGGCATTTGCTTATTACAGAGATGGTGCGATTTGATTATTTTTTATTTAGTTTTTTTATACTTTATCTTTAATTTTTCTAATTTAATTTATTTATATTTTTAAACGTTCTTAGGAGAAAGTTGCATGATAATTATCTTATTCGGGATATAAAGAATAAAAATTATTTGAAATAAATCTACGCTTGTTGAAGGTGAAGTTTGTAAATAAAACAAGCCCTTCTGTCGTGTATCCACGATTAATGCAACCTCAAATGCTTCAATTGTTGATTATAGAGTATTGAGCGAAAGGTTATACCTATGGTTATGTTAGGTCAAACCTACTCCACTAGTACTAATAAGAGGCATAGAGGAAGAGGCACTACTCTTCGGAATCAACAACAGGAAAACTTTGTTATAAATTATTCTTTTTCCTTATGAGGATCAGGACTAGCAAGAATGGTTGGGACAACAAACACCCATCTCGTTCGTGTTTTGGATACCCGTATAACCATCGAAAACTGTTGAAGTGACTAATTCCTGAAAATTAAGCGGCATTTAAGACAAAAAAATTGCTGGAGTCACCCCTTTTTTATCTAGTATCAACAGACTTGATGTTAAGGAAAGATCTTTTACAAGAAGGTTGGTTAGAGATTTCTTGTAAAAACACCAGCCCCACTAAGTTTATAATGAGAATATTGCAATCTTTTTTTTCCATGTATTAGTCTCATTATGTACATAAAGGAGGAGCCGTATGAGATGAAAATCTCATGTACGGTTCTGAAACGGAGATTTTTTGAATCGAACGACGACCGTAACGGATGTCGGCTCAATCCGAAGGAAATTATGCGGAAGCTTTACAGAATTATTATGAAGCTATGCGACTAGAAATTGATCCCTATGATCGAAGTTATATACTCTATAACATAGGCCTTATCCACACAAGAAACGGAGAACATACAAAAGCTTTGGAATATTATTTTCGTGCACTAGAGCGAAACCCATTCTTACCACAAGCCTTTAATAATATGGCTGTGATCTGTCATTACGTGCGACTATCTCCACTATA